GTTCGGATTCTACATATTGATCATTTTGAACTAAAAGAAAACTTTTTCGCGGAATATTGACATTATGAATAAGATCTTCACTCTCAATGATTACATATAAGTCTATAGAACATAGAAAGGCAGGATGCCCGTGACGGGTACGTGTCGGATGAACCAAATCCTCATTGAATTTTATTTTTCCATTACAAGGTGCTCTCACATGTTCTGCAGTACCCCCCGTGAATACGCCGCCGGTATGAAAAGTTCTTAATGTTAATTGAGTACCCGGTTCTCCAATCGATTGACCCGCAATAATACCTACAGCTTCTCCCAACTCAACCAGGTCGCCATGAGTAGGACTCCGCCCATAGCATAATCGACAGATCCAAGATGTACTCCTACAGGTAAAGGGGGTTCGAATAGATATTGGTTGTGCTCGAAAGGTTATGAATTTATTTACAAGCCCAATCCCAATATCTTGATTTCGAGTAGCAATACATCGTGGACCCATATATACATCATCTGCTAATACACAACCAATTAATGATTGAATAAGAATCCTTTCTGACATCATCCCATTCCGAGGACTCACAGAAATACCGCGGCCGGTGCCACAATCTATTCGTCGTACAACAATGTGTTGTACTACTTCAACAAGTCTACGCGTAAGATATCCAGCATCCGATGTTCGTACAGCGGTATCCACAACCCCTTTACGGGCTCCGTAGCAAGAAATGATATATTCTGTTAAAGAGAGCCCTTCTCGTAAATTGCTTTGAATGGGTAAATCAATCATTTGTCCTTGAGGATCCGACATTAACCCTCTCATACCTACTAATTGATGTACCTGAGATGCATTTCCTCTGGCTCCCGAAAAAGACATAATATGGACTGGATTACAAGGGTCGGTCATAGTAAAGTTCAGATTCATTTCTTGTCGCAAATATTCACTTGTAGCATACCATATTTCGATGGATTGGCGTAATTTTTCTACCGCGTGTACATTCCCATAATGGTGGTGTTTTTCTAAAATCAAACTTTGTTGTTCAGCATCTTGAACTAGCCATCTCTTCGAGGGTATTGTTAAAAGATCATCAATTCCTAATGAAATGGATGTAGCGGTAGCTTGTTGGAAACCCAGTGTTTTTACTTGATCGAGTATGTGGGATGTATATCCCATTCCGAAGTGATCTATTAATCGACTAATAAGTCGTTTCATAGCAGTTCCGTCTATCGATTTATTGTGAAAGACCAGATTGGCCCGTTCTACCATAAGTACCTCCATATTATGCTGAGTAGGATTCGACAATAGGTTTGGGTCGGTGATTGGAAAACTTCCCTTTCTTGATCTTGATTCACATAGAATTTTTGGAACTATAATCCTAACTGAACCGGAGAGACCTGAATTCGCATTGGTATTAACCTTTGTTAGTTAGGTAGTACCATAGGAACAGGCATGAGAAAACCCCTGTACGGCTTCGTCAATTTGTCGATAAAGAGAAATATGACCAACAGTAGTTCGAATGTATAGAAAAATAATTTTTTTTTTTTTCCTTCTTACTATTAGATAGTATTCATAAATTTCATAATAAATGCCTAAAGATTCATAGTGAACTTCTATGGGAGTTTCTCTTGAAGCAATAATGCGTTGATCTAGTCGCCACCGGAGCCACAAAGGACTATCTAAATTTATTCGTTTCTTCCGATAAGCTCCAATTGCATCATAGGAATTAAAAAAAAAAGGTTCTTTCCTAAACTCATAGCTATTATTGTCACTTCTCTTAGTTTGATATTTTATGTGATTGCCTGGACTATATCTATTTAGACAAATACCTCGACGATTCCCGCTAGTTAATACATAAAGTCCCATAAGCATATCTTGGGTTGGTACGGAAATGGGATCTCCAATAGCTGGAGATAAAAGATTTATATGAGAAAACATAAGTAAACGGGCTTCCGCTTGGGCCTCCAAAGATAACGGGACATGAACAGCCATTTGATCCCCATCAAAATCTGCATTGAATCCCTTACAAACTAATGGATGTAAGCAAATAGCACGCCCCTCCACTAAAACGGGCTGGAATGCCTGTATGCCTAATCTATGCAAAGTAGGTGCTCTATTCAGCAATACAGGATGTCCCCTCATAACTTCCTGAAGGATTTCCCATACAATGGATTCTTTTTCCCGAATTTTACTCTTAGCAACTCCTATGTTTGAAGCAAGATGTTGTCTAATGAGACCCCGAATTACAAATGTCTGGAAAAGTTCTATTGCTATTTCTCGAGGCAATCCACATCGATGTAATGAAAGTGAGGGCCCCACAACAATGACGGAACGCCCAGAATAATCGACTCTTTTGCCAAGCAGAGTCTCACGAAATCTTCCCTCTTTGCCCTCAATTACATCGGAAAATGACTTATAAACTTTATTATGACTATCCTTCATTGGTTGACCGCGAATTCCATTATCAAGAAGGGTATCCACAGCCTCTTGTACTAATTTCTCCTGACACATTAGTAA